CCCATAACAGATTGCTTTTTACTCTTCCCCGAAAAAGTCAAAAGAGCATAGAGTCCTAAAGATAGCTCTTCTTTTTATTGCTTTGCTTGAGTTGAACCGACCAAGCTCGAACGTAATTTACTTAGTAAAATAATCTATTTAGATTAGACGAATTCACGAGCAGTTAAGTGCCCTATCCTATATTCTATTCCTTTTTTTTTCATTGAGAGAGAGTCGGTGTCGGTAGCTGTGATTGTTAGCGGGATCAGGTCACCAATCGGTGACATAGTTTAGGTATGAATATACGAAAGGGAACTACCCTTCCAGTACTTTAACTAAAAAAATGTTAGAAACAATAACACTTTCTATTCCTAATTTTTAGTATGAGTAGCTGAGCTGCTTTCCGTTTTTTAATCATAAATAAATCTGTAAAGAGTCCAAGTCTGCCTTCGAATAAGCAATCACAAAGAATGGTAAGCGCTACGACCCGTTTAGGCATTCCCTTGTATATATAGATAGGTTAGGGAATGGAAAATTGCTCTTTTTTACTATTCTTTCTGGTTAAAAAAAGAAACGAACGGAATCTCCGGACTGGGGAAATCCTTTTCGTCTCCTCAGATGTCGTATAGGATATCAGCTTCATCAATATTGACTTGGAGGGGCGGCTTCTAGCGGGAAAGCCGGTCATCGAGAAAGTTAGGGTTTGGTTTCCCGCGGGGTCCCTTTTTAGTAGTTGGAGTGAATTCGTTTCATTTCCATTGAAGACTCGGAAAGGGAATTAGCTAAGAGTGAAAGGAAGAGGAGAAAGAAAACACCTTTAGGAGCCCACAATAAACTAAGGCTTAAGCTTAAATAAGCAGTATGTGAACTAACCAGGGATTTAATGATGTTCAAGTCGCAGAACTACTAACTAAGTAGAGTCAGAAGTGGGAGTTCGTTCGACTATGAGAAAGGGGAGTAAAAAAAAGATCAGTGAAAATGAATGTAAAAGATGAGAATGTGCCCCCTTAGGGGCATATCTAGCTCGTATGCGAAAGAGTATAGTCTGAGTGGCATCTTTGTCTAATTTGAACAATAGATGATGGAGAAGACGATCAGACGCGCTTACATACCATATAGGACAATACCGGTGCCGCTTCATCTATGACAAGACAAGGGAAATGAGAAAATAAGAGGTTGATCAAAGAATGATTGAATAGTGACATCCGGAGCTAATGCTTTGGAATAGTACCATTTATTATAAGATAGCCACCTTTTCATCCACACCCTGAGACAAGTCCATTCTAAGAAATCCTTCATACCTATCTGACGAAAATACTCATCAGGAGGTAGTTCTAGATCCTTAGGTCTAAACCTATCTCGAAGAATGTTTATAATAATACCTTTTAAATAAGGATTGATAGGTAGCCCATTTCCAATCCAAAATTCAATTGGTAAGGTATTTTTGGTATACATAACATGTAACCTCTTTGTTGCCAAAGAAGGTTTACAGAAAGCTCGCCTACGATTTTTATAACCATAGCCACCAATTCTCATCAACGTTGTGAAACGTTTTATAGAATACTTCTGACATATTGCCAAAAGACCGAAAGGTTGATGGAAAGATATTAGATTTTTAATTGAGATTGGAGATAAATCTTTTCTCAAATTATTAACTCTAAATCTCTTAGCGAACTCTCCAGCACCACAATCAGATATTAAAGATTTCTGTTCAGAAATTTTAACACCTAATATGGACACTGCGTTAGTGTATTCCATAGCTACTTTTTTATCAGTGATGATAATGATAACATCATCACCGAGTACTCCATATCCAGTAAACTTAATTCCAGGATGTATTTGTTCAGCACACCACCAAATTAACAAATGGTGGGATAGTGCAAACAAAGGCCAAGAAGAGTAATATCCTAATGGTTGTCCACAAATAAAGCTTACTTGAGATAATTTTCTTTTTGAAGGTTTTAAGAAAGGAACTTCAAAAATATTAAAACCTAAGCAAGAATTTACTGCGGACGAGGCAAATGTCGGTCCAAAAAGAATCATGATTAAATTATAACTAAATACTAAAGGCCAACGATCTGTGGCCGCACTTAAGTCATAACAAAACACGTCTTTTGAACCAACTAATAAATTCAAAGGCCTATCTTGAAAGAATGTTCCATCTGTACTAATTCTTCGCAAGACTTTCATTAACGACTGGTTTAAGAAGCCTTTGATTTATATAATTGCCTATGGCAAATATTCTCCTCTTGCCACTACCCTCTAGAGACTGACCGAGTCTCCCTACAATACAAGGAGTACCTAAATCCTCACAACCCGGAAGAAGTTTTCCTATTCTTTCTTCAAATAAATCAAGGGATAACCCTGTCATTATCGAGTTATAAGAATCAAAGGCATATCGAGTAAAAGGAAACCATAAGCAACCTTGTGACCAATGACCATCTTGAAAAGAGTGAATTAGAGTCATTAAACATGACTTCCAATTAGCTAATTCAAAGAAGACCGATGTCAGTAAGGATTT